CTTCGAGTTGTCAATTATATCCTTTATGGAAATGGGAAAGTCACTCGAGGAATTTCTGACACAAGTATTCAATTAGTACGTACTTGTTTAGTATTGAATTGGAATCAAGATAAAAACGGTTCTTCTATCGAAGAGGCCCGCACTTCCTTTGTTGAAGTAAGAACAAATGGTATGATTCGAGACTTTGTAAAGGTCAATTTAGCGAAATCCCCTATTTCATATATCGGTAAAAGGAATGATCCATCATTCGAAAAAAAGGAGGGAGCAGATCCTACCAATATGAATCCATTTTATTTCATTTATTCAAAGACAAAACTTCAAAAATCATTTAACCAAAATCAAGGAACTGTCCGTACGTTGTTGGGGATAAACAAGGAATGCCCATTTTTTATAATTTTGTCATCATCCAATTGTTTTCGACTAGGCCCATTAACATTCAAGGGTGTACAATATCACAAAGAATCAATTAAAAAAGACCCCCCAACTCCAATCAGGAATTCGTTTGGTCCGTTAGGAGCAGCCCTTCAAATTGCGCATTTTTTTTCATTTTACCATTTAATAACTCATAATCAGATCTTGGTAACTAATTATTTGCAACTTGAGAATTTCAAACAAACCTTTCAACTACTTAAATTTCAATATTATTTAATAGATGAAACTCGAAGAATTTATAATCCCGATCCACGCAGTAACATCATTTTGAATCCATTCAAATTGAATTGGTATTTTCTTCATTATAATTTTTGTGAAGAGATATCCACAAAAATTTATCTTGGACAATTTGTTTGTGAAAATATATGTATAACCAAAAGAGGAACGCACCTAAAATCGGGTCAAGTTCTAATTGTTCAATTTGACTCTGTAGTAATAAGATCGGCTAAGCCCTATTTGGCTACTCCAGGAGCAACAGTTCATGGCCATTATGGAGAAATCATTAATGAAGGGGATACATTAGTTACATTTATATATGAAAAATCTAGGTCTGGTGACATCACGCAAGGCCTTCCAAAAGTGGAACAAGTCTTAGAAGTTCGTTCGATTGATTCAATATCGATGAATCTAGAAAAGAGAATTTATGGTTGGAACGAACGTATAACAAAAATTCTTGGAAGTCCTTGGGAATTCTTAATTGGGGCTGAGCTAACTATAGCGCAAAGTCGTATTTCGTTGGTTAACAAGATCCAAAAGGTTTATCGATCACAAGGGGTGCAGATCCATAATAGGCATATAGAAATTATTGTACGTCAAATAACATCAAAAGTCTTGGTTTCAGAAGATGGAATGTCGAATGTTTTTTTGCCTGGAGAACTAATTGGATTGTTTCGGGCGGAACGAACGGGACGCGCTTTGGAAGAAGCGATATGTTACCGAGCTACTTTATTGGGAATAACAAGAGCATCTCTGAATACTCAAAGTTTTATATCCGAAGCCAGTTTTCAGGAAACTGCTCGAGTTTTAGCAAAAGCGGCTCTCCGAGGCCGTATCGATTGGTTGAAAGGACTAAAAGAAAACGTTGTTCTAGGGGGGATGATACCCGTCGGTACCGGATTCAAAGGATTCATATCAAGTCAATATAAGGACATTCCCTTGAAAACAAAAAAAAATAATCGATTCGAGAGAGAGATAGGAGATATTTTGTTTTACCACCAAGAATTAGTTGATTCTTGTCTTTCAAAGAATTTCTGTGATAGACCAAAACAACAATGATTTTGGGGTTTAAAAAATAGAAGAAATTCCGCTTTTTTATCTTTTATGTATTTGTTATGTTTATTTAATTTAGTATTTAAAGAAATTAAAAAAATGATGAATAGAAAGGAATTTATGGTTGGGGTTGTATATCAACGGCCAATCCGCGGTAGGGCGGTAGAAAGAAAGGTTCCGTTGGAACAATTTTTTATTTCAGAATACCTCATCTCTTTAATTTAATGAAAAAAAAGAGAAAGTGTGGGGAGAAATGACAAGAAGATATTGGAACATCAATTTGGAAGAGATGATGGAAGCGGGAGTTCATTTTGGTCACGGTACTCGGAAATGGAATCCTAGAATGTCGCCTTATATCTCTGCAAAATGTAAAGGTATTCATATTATAAATCTTACTAGAACTGCGCGTTTTTTATCCGAGGCTTGCGATTTAGTTTTTGACGCATCAAGTAGAGGAAAACAGTTTTTAATTGTTGGGACAAAAAATAAAGCAGCTGACTCAGTAGCACGGGCTGCAATAAGGGCTCGTTGTCATTATGTTAATAAAAAGTGGCTTGGCGGTATGTTAACGAATTGGGCCACGACAGAAACGAGACTTCATAAATTCAGGGACTTGAGAATGGAACAAACGGCAGGGAGACTCGCCCGTCTCGCAAAGAGAGATGCGGCGGTGGTGAAGAGACAATTATCTCATTTGCAAACATATTTAGGTGGGATCAAATATATGACAGGATTACCGGATATTGTAATCATCGTTGATCAACACGAAGAATATACGGCTCTTCGAGAATGTATTACTTTGGGAATTCCAACGATTTGTTTAATCGATACAAATTGTGACCCGGATCTTGCCGATATTTCGATTCCCGCAAATGATGACGCTATAGCTTCAATTCGATTAATTCTTACCAAATTAGTATTTGCAATTTGCGAAGGCCGTTCTAGCTATATAAGAAACCCCTGATTCATAATAAAATTAAAAATCGACTTCCTAAACTTTATATCGGTGACTAGATCTAAAATCGCAAAAACTTGTTAAAAATAGCAGGATATATTATGGAATTAATCAGTATCCAAAACGGAGAATAAAAATTCAAGTAGCCAAGCCGAGAAAGAGTTCGTTGAATCAAAATAATTTTTTTTTAGTTCTATTTCTGTCAGAGGACAATATGAATATTCTATCATATTCAATCAACCAACTAAAGGGGGTATATGATATATCAGGTGTGGAAGTGGGTCAACATTTCTATTGGCAAATAGGAGGTTTCCAAATCCACGGCCAGGTACTTATAACTTCTTGGGTTGTAATTGCTATCTTATTAGGTTCAGCTGCTATAGCTGTTCGGAGTCCACAAACGATCCCGACTGGCGGTCAAAATTTTTTTGAATATGTCCTTGAATTCATCCGAGACGTGAGCAAAACTCAAATTGGAGAAGAATATCGCCCTTGGGTTCCCTTTATTGGGACTATGTTTCTATTTATTTTTGTTTCTAATTGGTCAGGGGCTCTTTTACCTTGGAAAATCATACAGTTACCTCACGGGGAGTTAGCCGCACCCACGAATGATATAAATACTACTGTTGCTTTAGCTTTACTCACGTCAGTAGCCTATTTCTATGCGGGTCTTACAAAAAAGGGATTAGGTTATTTTGGTAAATACATTCAACCAACTCCAATTCTTTTACCCATTAACATCTTAGAAGATTTCACAAAACCTCTATCACTTAGTTTTCGACTTTTCGGAAATATATTAGCTGATGAATTAGTAGTTGTTGTTCTTGTTTCTTTAGTACCTTTAGTGGTTCCTATACCTGTCATGTTTCTTGGATTATTTACAAGTGGTATTCAGGCTCTTATTTTTGCAACTTTAGCTGCAGCTTATATAGGCGAATCCCTGGAAGGTCATCATTGATTCGTCGTAGTCTATCTTCGTTTAGATCCAAGTAAGGTAATATATACGTATGTGCGGCTCAAGATACTCTATCAAGATATTCGATCAAGATAATCTATTTTATTTCGAGCATAGAAATATACAAATACATACAGTCTAGCGGTAATAGAAAAAAAGGATATTCGAGAAGTGGAAAAGAAAAAGGCGTTGCTTAGTCGGGAGGGGGTGCCCCAGGTATATGGAATCTAATTAGTATTTACTATGAAGCTAATTCTTGCAGATTCGATGTTTCGAAGAATGATTCAAAACTCCATCCGATTGACTCAAAAATATAGCGGTTTACGTTATGTAAGAAACCCATGTATATTTTATATTAGATATTGCCAAGTTATATATGAACTGATATTTAATTTGTCCTACTTAAATTTCGATAGCGATACCAACCGACGAAGTCTTTCAGATTCGTTTATGACTGCGAATTGAATGAATAAACAGACAAAATAAAGAAAAAGATCGAAAAAGGATTAATGATTAGAAAAAGGAAATGGAAAAACTCAAGTTCTTTTGAGTTAGAAAGACTCAACAACTAGGAACTAAAAAAGGATGCAGTCTTTCTAATGATCTAATGGTTTAATAATATTCTTATTTCCATTTTCAATTCGGCATTATTAGTTATTTCCACTAGATTAATATTAGCAATGGAATAATTTAGTCATAATGCATTCGTTGATTGTATCATTAACCATTTATTTTTTTTTGTGTGAGGAACTTATCATGAATCCACTGATTTCTGCCGCTTCCGTTATTGCTGCTGGATTAGCCGTAGGGCTTGCTTCTATTGGACCTGGAGTTGGTCAAGGTACTGCCGCGGGACAAGCTGTAGAAGGTATTGCCAGGCAGCCCGAAGCAGAAGGAAAAATACGAGGTACTTTATTACTTAGTTTAGCTTTTATGGAAGCTTTAACAATTTATGGATTGGTAGTAGCATTGGCACTTTTATTTGCGAATCCTTTTGTTTAATTCGAGAACAGAAAAAGAAATATGAGAAATACGTATTTCTTTTCTAGTCTTGAACTTGGAGGTTGCTTTTTCACATTTATAGGAAAAAATGGATCCTACAGAATTACTTATTCGTGGAGAAAATAATACGCGGGAAGGACTTCATTTGAGGATGAAGAATTCGTGTTACCCATTCGCTTTCTTCCTTCCCCTTCTTAGTTCGAGGGAGAAGTGTTGCAACAAAGGGAGTATTTCGCAATTCCCATGAAACCGAGTCTCTAATTAGAAATTCTATTCCAATAAGTTTAAGTATTATTTTTATTGAGAATCTCAATTCAAAAAAAAAATGCATTTTGAATTTCGAATTAGAAGTCGTAAAGAAGTTAAAAAATACAACGATTTTTTTTG